ATCAATAGAAAACTCAACATTGCTATTACCAGAATTTCCAATCCGTATGGAGATCCTAATATTCTTGCAGAATTTATAGCTGGACAATTAAAAAATCGCGTTTCTTTTCGAAAAGCAATGAAAAAAGCGATTGAATTAACTGAACAGGCGAATACAAAAGGAATTCAAGTACAAATTGCAGGACGTATCGACGGAAAAGAAATTGCACGTGTTGAATGGATCAGAGAAGGCAGAGTTCCTTTACAAACAATTGAAGCTAAAATTGATTATTGTTCCTATACAGTTCGAACTATTTATGGGGTCTTAGGAATAAAAATTTGGATATTCGTAAACGAAGAATAAAAAAACTTTCTTTATCTTTACATTTTATCCCACGATAAAAAATGAAAACTATGTAGTATAACACTATATAGTAATAACAAAATTGCAGTCTTCTTTTTTATGTTTAAGAATAAAATAAGCAATTCTATAAGGTTGAATAAAAATTTCCATCAAAACTCCTTTGATATAATTGCTATGCTTAGTGTGTGACTCGTTGGTTTAGGATTCGATTAGATTAAGATAAACAAAAAAGAAAAAAGAACTTACCTAATAACAGCAACTAATAACTATAGCATTAATAAATAACCTAAGCAACTCATTGCTTCGCATTATCGGGATCAAAAAAAATCAGTCAAGATATGATAGATTGATCATATCATTGTAGCAACTGATTTTTTTTTGTAAAAAAAAAGAATAAAGAAATATGATTATAAGTTATGAAAGGTAATCGAAAAGTATGCGGATAAATGGAAGGATGAAAGAAAGAGAGAAAAACTTGAATATTAATGATATATGATTCCAATTTGGCAAGTCTATGAGGTCACTGTAAGAAAAGCAATGTAAAAAAGCATCAATACAGATTCATTCATAATAATTAGATAAATCTGTTCCGAAAACAAAAAAAAATTACGAGCCTTGAGCCAATCAAAACTGAGAAAATTGACTCAAAAACAAATTCAAAACTGAAATGCAAAATTTCATATAAGAGCTCCATTGTAGAATTCGGGCCTAATGATTAATCAAGAAGCGATGGGAACGACGGAACCCATGAATATAGAGGATTCTAGTGAAAAAGAAAAACAAATCTTAGTAATTCATTGGACAGGATGGCGGAATAAACCCGAAACTATATTATCTATTCTGATTTTTATTCTGAGACCTCGTGGGATAAACATCAAACTTAAATAGATATTGAAAGAGTAAATATTCGCCGGCGAAATTTTTTTTTCAAATAAAAAAAGTAATAAAATATGAAAAAAAAAATTAAAAAGACAATAAGCATTTGTTAGAATATTCTAACTCTAACAAAAACAACATTCGAGATGATGATATTACGTTATTTTTAAATAAATAGAATTCATCTTGGATTACATTTCGAAAAAGGCATACACAAATTTACAAGAGATCAGATGAAATTTCAAAAAATACCATGAGTAATAGAATTACTCATTAACTACATCTATATCTTAATATAAACTTTTTTAGTCCTTTTATTCGCGAGGAGCTGGATGAGAAGAAACTCTCACGTTCAGTTCTGTAGTAGAGATGGAATTTATAATTTAGAAAAAAACCCATCAACTATAACCCAAAAAGAACCAGATTTCGTAAACAACATCGAGGAAGACTAAAAGGAATATCTTCTCGTGGGAATCGTATTTGTTTTGGCAGATATGCTCTTCAAACACTTGAACCCGCTTGGATCACATCTAGACAAATAGAAGCAGGGCGACGAGCAATGACACGAAATGTACGACGTGGTGGAAAAATTTGGGTACGTATATTTCCAGACAAACCCGTTACAGTAAGACCCGCGGAAACGCGTATGGGTTCTGGGAAAGGATCCCCTGAGTATTGGGTAGCTGTGGTTAAACCAGGTAAAATCCTTTATGAAATGGGTGGTGTACCCGAAAATATCGCCAGAAAAGCTATTTCAATAGCGGCATCAAAAATGCCTATAAAAACCCAATTCATTATTTCTGAATAGGAATTATAGAATGAAAAAGCAAAATAACATTTAAGGATAAAAAGATTATCAGTTTTCTTTATTTTGACAAACAATATTTTTTTACTTCGTCCTTTGCATTAAAAGAAGAGATACAAAAAAATGATATGATTCAACCACAAACCTATTTGAATGTAGCAGACAACAGCGGGGCGCGAGAATTGATGTGTATTCGAATAATAGGAGCTAGTAATCGCCGATATGCTCATATTGGTGACGTTATTGTTGCTGTAATCAAGGAAGCAATACCAAATACTCCTCTCGAAAGATCCGAAGTGATTAGAGCTGTAATTGTACGTACTTGTAAAGAACTCAAACGTAACAATGGGACGATAATACGATATGATGACAATGCCGCAGTTGTCATTGATCAAGAAGGAAATCCAAAAGGAACTCGAGTTTTTGGGGCGATCCCACGGGAATTGAGACAATTAAACTTTACTAAAATCGTTTCATTAGCTCCTGAGGTATTATAAGATCTAAATATTGATAGTTTAGTATCGGATTACTAAAATTTTATTTCAATAAAATTAATTAATAGATTGTGTATCACGCATATACCCTTAATAATTAAATATTAAGAATTTAATTCATATATTAATATATAATTCGTCTATATCTATATATAAATAAAAGAAAAAGAACATGTTGATTATATCAAAATTATAGAACAATAAGGAATTTTAACTTATCATGGGGAAAGACACTATTGCTGATATAATAACCTCTATACGAAATGCTGACATGCATCGAAAAGGAACGGTTCGGATAGGATCAACTAACATCACCGAAAGCATTGTTAAAATCCTTTTACGAGAGGGTTTTATTGAAAACGTAAGGAAACATCGCGAAAACAACCAATATTTTTTGATTTTAACCCTACGACATAGACGAAATAAGAAAGAATCCTATAAAACAATTTTAAATTTAAAGAGAATAAGTCGACCGGGTCTACGAATCTATTCTAACTCTCAACGAATTCCACGAATTTTAGGCGGAATAGGAATTGTAATCCTTTCGACTTCGCAAGGTATAATGACAGACCGAGAAGCTCGACTAAAAAGAATCGGCGGAGAAATTTTGTGTTATATATGGTAATCCTTCTAATATAAAAATTGGATATCCGGAACTTACGATTTGTAAAAAAAAAAAGGGTTGTGTAATACCACCCCTGCTCAAAAAAGTTTCGGATGTTTTACTTCGAATAAAATGAAAGAAAAAAATAAATTAATGAAAGTTTTATTTCTGAATCACTTCCGAACGGCATGGTTAAATTTTGTTTAAAGACTAAAGATTTTTTTTATTTTAGGTCATGCTTCTGAAAGGATTCGACATATTTTTGTATAGGTATACCTATAGGAGAAAAAAGTAAAATTTTGAGTAAGTTCTTAGGTATAAGTTAATCAGGGGGCAGCTATTTTCTCGACTCCATAACAAGGATTCAAATGAGTAAGTGGTTTTTTTCAATTTCAACATTCCTTTCACGAAGATACAATTCAAGATTCAAAAATATCAAGAAACCTTTTTTTCGTCCACCAATAAATAGATTCACAGAATTAAGGAATAACAACTATGAAAATAAGGGCTTCCGTTCGTAAAATTTGTGAAAAGTGTCGACTAATCCGTAGGAGGGGACGAATTATAGTAATTTGTTCCAACCCGAGGCATAAACAAAGACAAGGATAATCTTACTAAAGGAACTAAAGTAAAGGAAAAGGCACTTTCAAGGAGCTGGCAAAAAAAAAAAAGGTCCGTTTTAACATGAAATGGATATATCCATATATTTCTTGTGAAATGAAAAAATATGGCAAAACCTATATTAAGAATTGGGTCACGTAAAAATACACGTAGTGGATCACGTAAAAATGTACGTAGAATACCCAAGGGAGTTATTCATGTTCAAGCAAGTTTCAACAATACCATTGTGACCGTTACAGATGTACGGGGTCGGGTGATTTCTTGGTCCTCCGCGGGTACTTGTGGATTCCGGGGTACAAGAAGAGGAACACCTTTTGCTGCCCAAACCGCAGCAGGAAATGCTATTCGAGCAGTAGTGGATCAAGGTATGCAACGAGCTGAAGTAAGGATAAAAGGCCCTGGACTCGGAAGAGATGCAGCATTACGAGCTATTCGTAGAAGCGGTATACTTTTAAGTTTCGTACGAGATGTAACCCCTATGCCACATAATGGTTGTAGACCCCCTAAAAAAAGACGTGTATAAAACTAAATAAAGGCTGAAAGGGTTTCAAGAGAAATAAACGATTCAATGATTTGATCAAATAAAATTACTATGGTTCGAGAGAAAGTCAAAGTATCTACTCGGACACTACAGTGGAAGTGTGTTGAATCAAGAAGGGACAGTAAGCGTCTTTATTATGGACGCTTTATTCTCTCTCCACTTATGAAAGGGCAAGCCGACACAATAGGCATTGCGATGCGAAGAGCTTTACTTGGTGAAATAGAAGGAACATGTATTACACGTGCAAAATCTGAGAACATACCACATGACTATTCTAACATAGTAGGTATTCAAGAATCAGTACATGAAATTTTAATGAATTTGAACGAGATTGTATTAAGAAGTAATCTATATGGAACGCGCAACGCGCTTATTTGTGTCCAAGGTCCTGGATATATAACTGCTCGAGACATAATTTTACCCCCCTCTGTGGAAATCATTGATAATACCCAGCATATAGCTACCTTAACGGAACCAATAGATTTGTGTATTGGATTACAAATCGAGAGGAATCGCGGATATAGTCTAAAAATGTCAAATAACTTTGAAGACAGAAGTTATCCTATAGATGCTGTATTCATGCCTGTTCAAAACGCGAATCATAGTATTCATTCTTATGGGAATGGGAATGAAAAACAAGAGATTCTTTTTCTAGAAATATGGACAAATGGAAGTTTAACTCCTAAAGAAGCACTGCAGGACGCCTCCCGGAATTTG